GCTAGCGTAGCTTAATTTAAAGCATAGCACTGAAGATGCTAAGATGGACCCTAAGAAGTCCCGCATGCACAAAGGCATGGTCCCGACCTTAATATCAGCTTTAACATGACTTACACATGCTAGTCTCCGCACCCCAGTGAGTATGCCCTCAATCCCCCGCCCGGGGAAGAGGAGCGGGCATCAGGCACGTATTATATAGCCCAAGACGCCTAGCCAAGCCACACCCCCAAGGGAATTCAGCAGTGATAGATATTGAGCAATGAGTGCAAACTTGACTCAGTTAGCGTTTATAGGGCCGGTAAAACTCGTGCCAGCCACCGCGGTTAGACGAGAGGCTCTAGTTGATAACACCACGGCGTAAAGGGTGGTTAGGGATGAATGCAAAATAAAGCTGAATGGCCCCCTGGCCGTCATACGCTCCTGGAAGTCCGAAGCCCGATAACGAAAGTAGCTTTAGTAAGCCCACCTGACCCCACAAAAGCTAAGAAACAAACTGGGATTAGATACCCCACTATGCTTAGCCGTAAACCAAAACACCCCCATACAACCTATGTTCGCCAGGGAACTATGAGCATTAGCTTAAAACCCAAAGGACCTGACGGTGCCTCAGACCCCCCTAGAGGAGCCTGTTCTAGAACCGATAACCCCCGTTTAACCTCACCACTTCTAGTCATCCCAGCCTATATACCGCCGTCGCCAGCTTACCCTGTGAAGGATAAAAAGTAAGCAAAATGGGCACAACCCAGAACGTCAGGCCGAGGTGTAGCGCATGAAGTGGGAAGAAATGGGCTACATTTTCTGATACAGAACATTTACGAATGTGCACCATGAAAATAGTGCTTAAAGGAGGATTTAGTAGTAAAAAGGAAGCAGAGTGTCCTTTTGAACCCGGCTCTGAGGCGCGTACACACCGCCCGTCACCCTCTCCTGTCACCCAGCACCTCAAGTAAATAACACCACAGCACCGACAAGGGGAGGCAAGTCGTAACACGGTAAGTGTACCGGAAGGTGCACTTGGATCAAACCCAGGGTATGGCTGAATTAGTAAAGCACCTCACTTACACCGAGAAGACATCCATGCAAATTGGATTACCCTGAGCTAAACAGCTAGCTTCAATGTTAAAATAACAAAACAATATTAATAAAACGTAATTAACCTAAAAAAGAAAATTAAATCATTCTTTTATCTTAGTACGGGAGACGGAAAAGATATTCCTAAGCCATAGAGAGAGTACCGCAAGGGAAGGCTGAAAGAGAAATGAAACAACCCATATAAGCACTAAAAAGCAAAGATTAAATCTTGTACCTTTTGCATCATGATCTAGTTAGCACACCCAAGCAAAGAGATCTTTAGTTTGTAACCCCGAAACCGGATGAGCTACCCCAAGACAGCCTATTTAGGGCCAACCCGTCTCTGTGGCAAAAGAGTGGGAGGAGCTTCGGGTAGAAGTGACAGACCTAACGAACCCGGTGATAGCTGGTTGCCTAAGAAATGGATAGAAGTTCAGCCTTGCACTCCTTAAACCAAATTTTATGTAAGAGAAGGGAAAAGAAAGCTGCGAGAGTTAGTTAAAGGAGGTACAGCTCCCTTAACGAAGGATACAACCTTAGTAGGAGAATAAAGATCACATTAATTAAAACACAATGTTCTAGTGGGCCTAAAAGCAGCCACCTAATCAGAAAGCGTTAAAGCTCGGACATATAAGAGTTTATTATTCTGACAAAAAATCTTATTTCCCTAAGTTTATTAGGCCACTCCATGCACCCATGGAGGAGATAATGCTAGAATGAGTAATAAGAAGGCCCGCCCTTCTCCTGAGCACAAGTGTAAACCAGGCCGGACAAGCCGCTGGTAATTAACGAACTCAACCTAAGAGAGAAATGCGGACTATGTAGTAAACAAGAAAAGCCCGCAACATAAATCGTTAACCCCACACTGGAGTGCTTAACCACAGGAAAGACTAAAAGAGAAAGGAAGGAACTCGGCAAACTCAAGCCTCGCCTGTTTACCAAAAACATCGCCTCTTGCAACTAACCAAGTATAAGAGGTCCAGCCTGCCCAGTGACTTCGGGTTCAACGGCCGCGGTATTTTGACCGTGCAAAGGTAGCGCAATCACTTGTCTCTTAAATAGAGACCTGTATGAATGGCTAGACGAGGGCTTAACTGTCTCCCTTCTCCGGTCAGTGAAATTGACCTACCCGTGCAGAGGCGGGTATAAAAATACAAGACGAGAAGACCCTTTGGAGCTTAAGGTACAAAGCCCACCCACGTTAAACAACCTAGTAAAAGGGACAAACTGAGTGGAGTATGGGGACTTACCTTCGGTTGGGGCGACCACGGAAGACAAGCAAGCTTCCAAGTGGACCGGGATTTATCCTAAAGCCAAGAGGGACTCCTCTAAGCAGCAGAACATCTGACCATCAATGATCCGGCCAAACGGCCGATCAACGAACCAAGTTACCCTAGGGATAACAGCGCAATCCTCTCCCAGAGTCCATATCGACGAGGGGGTTTACGACCTCGATGTTGGATCAGGACATCCTAATGGTGCAGCCGCTATTAAGGGTTCGTTTGTTCAACGATTAAAGTCCTACGTGATCTGAGTTCAGACCGGAGTAATCCAGGTCAGTTTCTATCTGTAACGCTACTTTTCCTAGTACGAAAGGATCGGGAAAGAGGGGCCCATGCTTAGGGCACGCCCCACCCCTAATTTATGAAAACAAATAAATAAAAGAATGGGAGAGCCAAAAAGTTCTTCAAAATAAGAAGATATTGGGGTGGCAGAGCACGGTAATTGCGAGAGGCCTAAGCCCTTTTTCCCAGGGGTTCAAGTCCCCTCCCCAGTTATGCTAAACATTATCATAATTCACCTTATTAACCCCCTAGCATACATCGTCCCAGTTCTTTTGGCAGTGGCTTTTCTCACCCTGCTGGAGCGGAAGGTTCTAGGGTATATGCAACTGCGGAAGGGACCTAACGTAGTGGGGCCTTATGGTTTGCTTCAGCCGATTGCTGATGGCCTGAAACTCTTTACCAAAGAGCCCATTCGACCCTCAACATCTTCTCCCTTCTTATTCTTGGCCACCCCCATGTTGGCCCTTACCCTGGCTATAGTCCTCTGGGCCCCAATTCCGATGCCCTTCCCCGTAACGGATCTGAACCTAGGTGTCCTATTTATTTTAGCCTTGTCAAGCCTGGCTGTATACTCCATTCTCGGCTCCGGGTGAGCATCCAACTCGAAGTACGCCCTTATTGGAGCCCTGCGGGCCGTGGCTCAAACAATCTCCTACGAGGTCAGCTTAGGACTAATTCTTCTTTCAGTAATTATTTTCTCAGGCGGATACACTCTTCAAACATTTAACACGACCCAAGAAAAAATCTGGTTGCTAATCCCAGCATGGCCCCTGGCAGCGATGTGGTACATTTCTACCCTAGCAGAAACAAACCGGGCCCCATTTGATCTAACAGAGGGGGAATCGGAGCTTGTTTCAGGCTTTAACGTCGAGTATGCAGGAGGACCTTTTGCCCTTTTTTTCTTGGCGGAGTACTCAAACATTTTATTGATGAATACATTATCAGCAGTTTTGTTTTTGGGTGCCTCTCATACCCCGAGCTTCCCTGAAATAACGACCGCCAATCTTATAACAAAAGCCTCCCTTTTATCCATCGTCTTCCTCTGAGTTCGAGCGTCATACCCCCGCTTCCGGTATGACCAACTTATGCACCTAGTCTGGAAGAGTTTCCTTCCACTAACCCTTGCCTTCGTACTATGGCACGCCTCTCTCCCGATTGCCTTTGCAGGGTTGCCTCCTCAGCTGTAGGGAACTGTGCCTGAATCCTAAGGGCCACTTTGATAGAGTGATTTATAGGGGTTAAAGTCCCCTCGGCTCCTAGAAAGAAGGGAATCGAACCCAAACTTAAGAGATCAAAACTCTTAGTGCTTCCTCTACACCACTTTCTAAGGACGAGGTCAGCTAAATAAAGCTTTCGGGCCCATACCCCGGACATGACGGTTAGAGTCCCTCCTTCGTCAATGAACCCCTTTGTGCTAATGCTTATTCTGTCTAGTCTAGGATTGGGTACTACACTTACATTTATCAGCTCTAATTGGTTGCTGGCGTGGATGGGCCTAGAGATTAATACCTTGGCCATTACCCCCCTTATGGCCCAACACCACCACCCACGAGCGGTGGAAGCCACCACCAAGTATTTCCTCACACAAGCTACTGCAGCGGCAATAATTTTGTTTGCGAGCACTACTAATGCCTGGATGACCGGGGAGTGAGACATCTTAAATTTAACCAACCCTGTCTCAAGTATAATGCTCCTCTCTGCTCTAGCCCTAAAAGTAGGATTGGCTCCCATACATTTCTGGCTTCCAGAGGTGTTACAGGGGCTGGACTTAACCACCGGCCTTATCTTGTCAACCTGACAGAAGCTAGCCCCCATGGCCCTAATTATCCAGACCTCCCAAAACATAGACCCTGCCCTCCTGGTGGCCATAGGGTTATTGTCCGCCCTGGCGGGAGGTTGAGGAGGATTGAATCAAACCCAGCTTCGAAAGGTCATAGCTTTCTCGTCCATTGCCCACATGGGGTGGATAATCATCATTATCCAATTCGCCCCTGGTCTAACCCTTCTGGCCCTAGCCACCTACATCGCCATGACCTCCGCAATATTTTTGATATTAAAGTACACCGATGCCACCAATATTGGCACCCTAGCAACTGTATGGTCAAAAAGCCCAGTGCTGGCCTCTATCACCCCGCTCGTCTTGCTGTCCCTCGGAGGCCTCCCCCCACTTACAGGCTTCATGCCTAAATGACTAATTTTACAAGAACTCGCAAAGCAGGGCATTCCCCTCACCGCCACAATCATAGCACTGACCGCACTCATTAGTTTGTATTTTTACCTCCGCCTGTGCTATGCCACGGCCCTTACCATTTCCCCGAGCACCACCCCCTCGACAGCCCCCTGGCGTGCACGGACGACCCAGAACTCTATGCCTGTTGCCCTATTTGCCACAGCAGCCCTTGGCTTACTGCCTCTTACCCCTATTGTGCTAACCATGGTCAGCTAGGGGCTTAGGATAATATTAAACCAGAAGCCTTCAAAGCTTTAAATAGAAGTGGAAATCTTCTAGCCCCTGAATAAAACCTACGGGACACTAACCCGCATCACCTGGATGCAAACCAGACATTTTACTTAAACTAAGGCCTTTCTAGATGGGAAGGCCTCGATCCTACAAACTTTTAGTTAACAGCTAAACGCTCAAGCCAGCGAGCATCCATCTACTTTTCCCGCCGTAGCCGGGTAAGGCGGGAAAAGCCCCGGCAGATATTTAGTCTGCGTCTTCGGATTTGCAATCCAATGTGCTCTTCACCACGAGGCTGATAGGAAGAGGACTTAAACCTCTATCTTCGGGGCTACAACCCACCACCTAAACGTTCGGCCATCCTACCTGTGACAATCACACGTTGATTTTTTTCTACTAACCACAAAGACATTGGCACCCTTTATCTTGTATTCGGTGCCTGAGCCGGAATGGTGGGAACGGCATTAAGCCTCCTAATTCGAGCTGAGCTTAGTCAGCCCGGCTCCCTTTTGGGCGACGATCAAATCTATAATGTTATCGTAACTGCACATGCGTTTGTTATGATTTTCTTTATAGTAATACCAATTCTGATCGGCGGCTTTGGGAACTGATTAGTTCCCTTAATAATTGGAGCCCCGGACATAGCCTTCCCTCGAATAAACAACATGAGCTTCTGACTACTGCCCCCCTCTTTCTTACTTCTTCTGGCCTCTTCTGGGGTCGAAGCGGGAGCCGGAACAGGCTGAACGGTTTACCCTCCTCTGGCTGGTAATCTAGCCCACGCAGGAGCATCCGTTGACTTAACAATCTTTTCCCTGCACCTGGCGGGTGTCTCATCAATTCTAGGGGCTATTAATTTTATTACTACGACTATTAATATAAAACCACCAGCCATTTCTCAATACCAGACACCACTATTTGTATGAGCTGTTTTAATTACAGCAGTTCTTCTACTTCTATCCCTCCCTGTGCTAGCAGCTGGTATCACTATACTTTTAACAGACCGAAATCTTAACACTACCTTCTTTGACCCCGCAGGGGGTGGTGACCCTATTCTTTACCAACACCTATTTTGATTCTTTGGGCACCCAGAAGTCTACATCTTAATTCTTCCGGGGTTCGGAATTATCTCCCACGTGGTAGCTTACTACGCCGGTAAGAAGGAGCCTTTTGGGTATATGGGAATAGTGTGAGCTATAATAGCCATTGGGTTGCTAGGCTTCATTGTTTGAGCCCATCATATGTTCACCGTAGGCATGGATGTTGATACACGAGCATATTTTACGTCCGCTACAATAATTATTGCCATCCCCACAGGGGTTAAAGTATTCAGCTGACTGGCAACACTTCATGGGGGATCTATTAAATGGGAAACACCTATACTCTGGGCCCTAGGATTTATTTTCCTATTTACAGTCGGAGGTCTTACAGGAATCGTATTAGCCAACTCATCACTCGACATTGTCCTCCACGACACATACTACGTAGTTGCTCACTTCCACTATGTTCTCTCTATGGGGGCCGTGTTTGCCATCATAGCAGCCTTTGTTCACTGATTCCCGCTATTCACCGGCTACACCCTCCACGGCACCTGAACGAAAATCCACTTCGGCGTAATATTTATTGGGGTTAACTTAACGTTCTTCCCGCAACACTTCCTGGGCTTGGCCGGTATACCACGACGATACTCTGATTACCCAGACGCCTACACCCTATGAAACACGGTATCTTCTATTGGGTCATTAATTTCCCTAGTAGCAGTTATCATGTTCTTATTTATCTTATGAGAAGCTTTCGCAGCTAAACGAGAAGTCTCATCTGTAGAACTTACATCGACAAACGTGGAATGATTACACGGCTGCCCTCCCCCTTACCACACATTTGAGGAGCCTGCATTTGTCCAAATTCAATCAAATTAACGAGAAAGGGAGGAATTGAACCCCCGTGTGCTGGTTTCAAGCCAGCCACATAACCACTCTGCCACTTCCTTAAAGACATTAGTAGAATTGATACTACATTACCTTGTCAAGGTAAAATTGTGGGTTAAAACCCCACATGTCTTGAGCTCTCCAAGCTTAATGGCACATCCAACACAATTAGGGTTCCAAGACGCGGCATCACCTGTAATAGAAGAACTTCTCCACTTCCACGACCATGCATTAATGATCGTATTTTTAATTAGCACTCTTGTTCTTTACATTATTATTGCCATAGTATCAACCAAACTCACCAATAAGTACATCTTAGACTCCCAAGAAATTGAGATTGTATGAACCATTCTTCCAGCGGTAATTTTAGTTCTTATTGCCCTACCATCTCTCCGAATTTTATACCTAATAGACGAAATCAATGACCCCCACCTAACCATTAAAGCCATAGGCCACCAATGATACTGGAGCTATGAGTATACAGATTATGAAGACCTGGGCTTCGACTCCTACATGATCCCTACACAAGACTTAATCCCGGGACAATTTCGACTTCTAGAGACCGACCACCGAATGGTTGTTCCCATGGAATCTCCAGTGCGAGTCCTAGTGTCTGCCGAAGATGTACTACACTCTTGAGCCGTACCCTCACTAGGGGTTAAGATAGACGCTGTCCCAGGTCGATTAAATCAAACTGCGTTTATTGCCTCACGTCCAGGACTGTTTTACGGACAATGTTCTGAGATTTGTGGTGCTAACCACAGCTTCATACCAATTGTAGTTGAGGCGGTACCACTTAAACACTTTGAAGACTGATCATCTATAATGCTCCAAGACGCCTCACTAGAAAGCTAATTATTGGACAAAGCGTCGGCCTTTTAAGCCGAAGACTGGTGACTACCGACCACCTCTAGTGACATGCCACAATTAAACCCGGGCCCTTGATTTGCCATCTTAGTCTTTTCATGATTAGTGTTTCTCACCGTCATCCCCACCAAAGTTTTAAACCACACTTCGCCTAACGAAGCCGCCTCGGTAAGTGCCGAAAAGCATAAGACCGAGTCCTGAGACTGACCATGGTAATAAGCTTCTTCGATCAGTTTGCAAGTCCATCTTATATGGGAATTCCACTTATTGCCATCGCAATTTCACTTCCTTGAATTCTTTACCCCACCCCATCCTCTCGCTGGATTAACAACCGACTCCTCACCCTTCAGGGGTGGTTTATTAACCGTTTTACCAACCAGCTCTTACTCCCCCTTAATATAGGAGGCCATAAGTGGGCCCTTCTACTAGCCTCATTAATAATCTTCCTGATTACCACTAATATGCTAGGCCTCTTACCATACACCTTTACACCAACAACACAGCTATCCCTTAACATAGGCCTCGCAGTGCCACTTTGACTTGCCACAGTTATTATTGGAATGCGAAATCAACCTACTGCAGCCCTAGGCCATCTCCTCCCAGAAGGAACACCAATTCCACTTATCCCCGTACTAATTGTTATCGAAACCATTAGTCTCTTTATTCGACCCTTGGCCCTGGGCGTCCGACTAACAGCCAACTTGACCGCAGGTCATTTATTAATTCAACTTATTGCCACCGCCGTATTTGTTCTTCTCCCTATCATACCCACGGTGGCAATCTTAACTGCCGCAGTTCTTTTCCTACTAACCTTGCTAGAAGTTGCCGTCGCAATGATCCAAGCCTATGTCTTCGTACTTCTTCTAAGCTTGTATCTGCAAGAAAACGTTTAATGGCCCACCAAGCACATGCCTATCACATAGTAGACCCAAGCCCATGACCACTAACCGGGGCCGTCGGTGCGTTACTAATAACGTCCGGCCTAGCAATCTGGTTTCACTTCCACTCAGTCACACTAATAACATTAGGATTAATTCTTCTTCTTTTAACAATGTACCAGTGATGGCGAGATATTATCCGGGAAGGAACATTCCAAGGCCACCACACCCCTCCCGTGCAGAAAGGCTTACGATATGGTATAATCCTATTTATTACCTCCGAAGTTTTCTTTTTTCTCGGCTTCTTCTGGGCTTTCTACCACGCCAGCCTGGCTCCAACCCCCGAGCTAGGAGGATGTTGACCCCCCACAGGAATTACCACCCTGGACCCATTCGAAGTGCCCCTTCTCAACACGGCCGTCTTATTAGCATCTGGGGTTACAGTAACATGAGCCCACCACAGCATTATAGAGGGAGAACGTAAACAAACCATCCAATCTCTCGGCTTAACCATTCTTCTCGGGGTATATTTTACTGCCCTTCAAGCCATAGAGTACTACGAGGCCCCCTTCACAATTGCAGATGGCGTCTACGGCTCAACATTCTTTGTGGCAACAGGGTTCCACGGCCTACATGTTATTATTGGATCCACCTTCCTTGCCGTCTGCCTCCTCCGCCAAATCCAATATCACTTTACATCTGAGCACCACTTTGGCTTCGAAGCCGCTGCCTGATACTGACACTTCGTTGATGTAGTTTGACTTTTCCTCTACGTCTCGATCTATTGATGAGGCTCATAATCTTCCTAGTATTAAAGTTAGTACAAGTGACTTCCAATCACACAGTCTTGGTTAGACCCCAAGGAAAGATAATGAACTTAATTATAACCATTCTTGTTATCACCTCCATTCTATCTTCAGTTCTTGCAGTAGTATCTTTCTGACTACCACAGATTAACCCAGATGCGGAGAAACTTTCGCCCTATGAGTGCGGGTTTGACCCTCTTGGCTCAGCTCGTCTGCCATTCTCCCTCCGATTTTTCCTCGTAGCAATTTTGTTTTTGCTATTTGACTTAGAAATTGCCCTTCTTCTCCCCCTCCCGTGGGGCGATCAACTACTAAATCCCACTGGAACACTTTTCTGAGCTGCAGCTGTTCTTGTACTCCTAACCCTAGGGCTTATTTACGAATGAACCCAAGGGGGGCTGGAGTGAGCGGAATAGAGGGTTAGTCCAACATAAGATATCTGATTTCGGCTTAGAAGATCGCGGTTAAAATCCACGACCCCCTTATGACACCGGTACACTTCAGCTTTAGCTCAGCATTTATTCTCGGACTAATAGGCCTGGCATTTCACCGAACCCACTTATTGTCCGCCCTCCTCTGCCTGGAAGGAATAATATTAACCTTATTTATTGCGCTGGCCCTGTGGGCCCTACAGTTTGAGTCAATAGGATTTTCAACTGCTCCCATACTGCTATTAGCCTTCTCAGCCTGTGAAGCTAGTACGGGCCTAGCACTTCTGGTTGCCACAGCCCGGACGCACGGCACAGACCGCCTCCAAAACCTTAATCTCCTACAATGCTAAAAGTCTTAATCCCTACATTTATACTACTCCCCACTATTTGATTAGTACCCGCCAAATGGCTTTGAACCGCCGCAGTTAGCCAAAGCCTGCTCATCGCTTCCTTTAGTCTTGTATGACTAAAGTGAACCTCAGAGTCTGGGTGGACCGCATCCGGAACATACCTGGCTACGGACCCACTATCCACCCCCCTCCTAGTTCTAACATGCTGACTACTCCCCCTAATGATTCTAGCCAGCCAAAACCACATCAACGCTGAGCCTGTCAACCGCCAACGCCTGTATATCACTCTCCTAGCATCACTACAGGCCTTTCTACTGATGGCATTTGGGGCCACAGAAATTATCTTATTTTACATCATATTTGAAGCTACCCTAATTCCCACCCTCATTATTATCACCCGCTGGGGTAACCAAACCGAACGCCTCAGTGCAGGGACCTACTTTTTGTTTTACACCCTGGCGGGGTCCCTCCCTCTTCTTGTGGCCCTTCTCCTTCTTGAGCAATCTACAGGGACCCTCTCCATGTTAGTTCTACCATATTCTCAGCCCCTCGACCTGTACTCTTGAGGTCATACGGCTTGATGGGCGAGCTGTCTAATTGCGTTCTTAGTAAAAATACCACTATATGGAGTCCATCTTTGGCTCCCTAAGGCACATGTAGAGGCCCCGGTAGCAGGCTCAATGGTCCTGGCCGCCGTCCTTTTAAAGCTCGGGGGCTATGGCATAATGCGAATGATAGTTATACTAGACCCTTTATCAAAGGAGCTGGCCTACCCGTTCATCATTCTAGCCCTGTGAGGCATCATTATGACAGGGTCAATCTGCTTGCGACAAACAGATTTGAAGTCTCTGATTGCATACTCATCTGTTAGCCACATAGGCCTAGTTGCAAGCGGTATCCTCATCCAAACCCCCTGAGGGTTTTCGGGTGCCATTATTCTCATAATTGCCCACGGATTGGTGTCCTCTGCTTTATTCTGCCTGGCCAACACCGCCTACGAACGAACACACAGCCGGACCATAATGCTTGCTCGAGGCTTACAAGTTATCTTCCCCCTGACGGCAACCTGGTGGCTCTTTGCCAACCTTGCCAATTTAGCTCTGCCCCCCCTCCCTAACTTAATGGGAGAATTGATTATTATCACAGCATTATTTGGTTGATCCCCCTGAACCATTGCCCTGACGGGCCTAGGCACACTCATCACTGCCGGCTACTCATTGTACATGTTTTTGATGTCTCAGCGAGGCCCCACCCCCGTCCACATCAAGAGCCTTCCACCCTTCCACTCTCGAGAACACTTACTCTTGGTCCTTCATCTCATCCCCGTGGCACTACTTGTTCTCAAACCAGAACTTATGTGAGGGTGATGCTACTGTGAGCATAGTTTAATAAAAACGTTAGATTGTGATTCTAAAAACAGGAGTTAAACTCTCCTTGCCCACCAAGGAAGGGCAGAAACCAATAAGTACTGCTAATACTCACCCCCGCGGTTAAACTCCGCGGCTTCCTTGAGCTTTTGAAGGATAATAGCTCATCCATTGGTCTTAGGAACCAAAAACTCTTGGTGCAAGTCCAAGTAAAAGCTAAAATGGTTTTAATCATATCTACCTCTCTAATATTAATCTTTGCTATCTTAGCCTACCCCCTGATTTACTCACTTAACCCCAACCTCTCCCCCCAAGGGGGGCAGGCGGTATCCGTTAAGACCGCCATCAAAACCGCTTTTTTTGCTAGCCTGGTGCCTTTAGCAGCTTTCTTAACTTCGGGTGAGGAAATTGTAGTGAGCAATTGACACTGGATAAGCACACAGGCCTTCGGCGTTAATATCAGCTTCAAGTTTGACCACTACTCATTGATTTTTGTACCCGTAGCCTTGTACGTTACCTGATCCATTCTGGAATTTGCACTTTGATACATACACTCTGACCCATACCTGGACCGGTTCTTTAAGTACTTGCTCTTATTCTTACTCGCGATAGTTACACTGGTAACAGCGAATGCTATATTACAGCTATTTATTGGCTGAGAGGGTGTAGGAATTATGTCCTTTATACTAATCGGATGGTGACACGGACGGGCGGATGCCAATACGGCAGCCTTGCAGGCCGTCATTTACAACCGAGTTGGAGACATCGGCTTAATTATAAGCATGGCATGAATGGCCATAATAATAAACTCCTGAGAGATTGAACAAATTTTTTCTCTATCAGCAGATTATGACACAACAGCCCCCCTGATAGGACTCGTCTTGGCAGCAACCGGCAAATCAGCACAATTCGGACTTCACCCCTGGCTCCCTGCCGCCATAGAAGGCCCAACGCCGGTGTCAGCCTTGCTGCACTCTAGCACAATGGTTGTAGCAGGTATTTTTCTCCTGATTCGACTCCACCCCCTCATGCAAGACAACCAATTAGTGTTGACGACCTGTCTCTGCCTAGGCGCACTAACCACACTTTTTACAGCAATCTGCGCCCTAACACAGAATGATATCAAAAAAATTGTAGCTTTCTCAACATCCAGCCAACTGGGGCTAATAATGGTTACCATTGGACTTAACCAGCCACAGCTAGCATTTTTGCATGTCTGCACCCACGCCTTCTTTAAAGCTATGCTCTTCTTATGCTCCGGATCCATTATTCACAGCCTTAATAATGAGCAGGACATCCGAAAGATAGGGGGCCTCTTTTCGTTTATACCCATCACCTCAACCTGTCTTACAATTGGCAGTCTTGCCCTCACGGGTACTCCGTTCTTGGCAGGGTTCTTTTCAAAAGATGCCATTATTGAAGCCCTGAACACCTCCTACCTGAACGCCTGAGCCCTCACCCTAACACTAATTGCCACCTCTTTCACTGCGGTTTACAGCTTTCGACTTGCCTACTACGTGACCCTGGGGACCCCACGATTCCTCCCCCTATCCCCCATTAATGAACACAACCCCTCGGTGATCAACCCGATTAAGCGGCTCGCCTGAGGAAGCATTGTGACAGGGCTCCTGATTACTCTCAATTTTCTCCCACAGAAGACCCAGACCATAACTATACCACTAAGCCTTAAGGTAGCTGCAATCGTTGTTACAATTGCTGGACTACTAGTGGCCATACAACTTTCCGATATAGCCACTAAGCAAATTAAAATTGTCCCCACCATCTCGCTGCATCGCTTCTCGAACATACTAGGGTTTTTTCCTATAACCGTCCATCGCCTACTCCCTGTGCTTAAATTTATATTAGGGCAATCCGCAACCAAGATTGACAAAACATGGCTGGAAGCCGCGGGCCCAAAAAGCATTGCACTTTTACAAGTCCTAATCTCCAAAACTATAAATAACATTACACGAGGAATAATCAAGACATATCTTACCATCTTCGTGCTCACTCTTGTATTGGTGATTATTTTAGCCATGATTTAGACAGCCCGAATGGTCCCACGACTGAGCCCCCGGGTCAACTCCAGCACCACTAACAGGGTCAAAAGAAGAACCCACGCACAAATGACCAACAGTCCACCCCCAAAGGAATACATTACCGCGACCCCTCCGGTATCCCCTCGCACTACCAAGAACTCTTTCAAACCTTCCACGACGAATCAGGATCCTTCAAATCAATCTTTTCATAAATACACCACCATTAAGCCTGCCCCTAGTAGATATACTAGGACGTATCCCAAGACAGACCGACTCCCCCAAGCCTCGGGGAAAGGCTCCGCTGCCAACGCAGCAGAGTAGGCAAATACCACAAGTATACCCCCTAAATAAATTAGAAATAAAACTAATGATAGGAAAGACCCCCCATGTCCCACCAGCACCCCGCACCCCACACCGGCTGCCACCACTAAACCAAGAGCCGCAAAATAGGGCGTGGGGTTGGAAGCAACAGCCACCAGCCCTACCACCAAGGCCACTAATAATATTAACATAAAATAAGTCATAATTCTTACTCAGATTTTAACTGAGACCGGTGACTTGAAGAACCACTGTTGTATCTCAACTACAAGAACTAATGACAAGCCTACGAAAAACCCACCCCCTAATTAAGATTGCTAACCACGCCCTGGTGGACCTCCCCACGCCCTCCAACATCTCAGCAATGTGAAACTTTGGCTCCCTCTTAGGGCTATGCTTGGCAACTCAAATCCTCACAGGATTATTCTTAGCCATACATTACACCTCAGATATCTCCACCGCATTCTCATCAGTCACCCACATCTGCCGGGATGTCAACTACGGTTGGCTGATTCGCAACATGCATGCGAATGGTGCCTCATTCTTTTTTATCTGCATTTATATACACATCGCCCGAGGCCTTTACTACGGCTCATACCTGTACAAAGAAACCTGAAACATTGGAGTCGTACTACTCCTGCTCGTAATGATAACTGCCTTTGTTGGCTACGTTCTCCCATGAGGACAAATGTCCTTTTGAGGGGCCACCGTTATTACTAACCTCCTCTCCGCTGTCCCTTATGTAGGGGACCTCCTGGTTCAGTGAATTTGGGGCGGATTCTCAGTCGACAATGCAACCCTTACCCGGTTCTTTGCCTTCCACTTCCTGTTTCCATTTGTTATTGCCGGGGCAACCATCCTTCACCTTCTTTTCCTACACGAGACGGGATCAAACAACCCTACTGGCCTCAACTCTGACGCAGATAAAATCTCCTTTCACCCCTACTTCTCCTACAAGGATCTACTGGGGTTCGTTGTTATACTGCTAGGGCTTACCCTCCTGGCCCTCTTCTCCCCCAACCTCCTTGGAGACCCAGAAAACTTCACGCCTGCTAATCCCCTGGTTACTCCCCCACACATCAAGCCAGAGTGATATTTTCTGTTTGCCTACGCCATTCTACGATCCATCCCTAACAAGCTAGGAGGGGTTCTAGCATTACTATTTTCTATCCTGGTCTTGATGGTCATCCCTTTCCTTCACACCTCTAAGCAGCGGGGACTAACCTTCCGACCGATCACTCAGTTTCTATTTTGAACCCTAGTTGCAGATATGGCTATCTTAACCTGAATCGGGGGCATGCCAGTAGAGCACCCATTTATTATCATCGGACAAGTTGCCTCAGTCCTTTATTTTGCCCTATTCCTCATCTTTATCCCAGTAGCCGGCCTGCTAGAAAACAAGGCCCTGAAATGAGCCTGCCCTAGTAGCTTAGCATGAAAGCATCGGTCTTGTAATCCGAAGATCGGAGGTTAGAGTCCTCCCTAGTGCCCAGAAAGAGGAGATTTTAACTCCTACCCCTGACTCCCAAAGCCAGGATTCTAAGCTAAACTACTTTCTGTTTAGTACACCCTTATGTACATATATGCATTATCACCATTCATTTAATTTAACCTAAAAGCAAGTACAACCGTCCAAGGTAAACGCAAATCATTACAATAAAACTCAGAAAACAATTTATTAAAGCCGGGACGTTCATTAAAACCCATATCGTCCAACTAAGACGTTTCCTTGACCGCCCAACCAAAATCGGACCTCAAAATAAATATTCAGTAAGAGACCACCAACCGTCCTAATGTAAGGCATATCATGAATGATAGAATCAGGGACTAAAATCGTGGGGGTTGCACAATTTGAACTATTACTGGCATCTGGTTCCTATTTCAGGTGCACAACTTTATTACTACCCATATCTGTAACTTCCTTGCATCTGATTAATGGTGTAGTACATATGTCTCTTTACCCCACATGCCTAGCGTTCTTTTATATGCATAACGTATTTTTTTTTTGGTTTCCTTTCATCTTGCATCTCACAGTGCAAATAGAAATGTAATATAAGGTTGTACATATTCCTTGTATGTTAACATAAAATCCAATACTTTAAATACATTAAACCATTCATACATTAATCTATATCAGGTGCATAAGCTGTCTGTCACTTCTTCAACTATCCTTGATATGCCCCTTGGCTTTTGCTCGGCAAACCCCCTTACCCCCTACGCTCTGGGAATCCTATTATTTCTTGTCAAACCCCGAAACCAAGAAAGGCCCGAGAACGCGCCGGTCGACAAGGTGTTATAAGTGTCGACCACATCCGATATATATATATATATGTGCATGCGCTGTTTTTTGCCCAATTTTATGGCCTAAAAGCCTCGATTGAATTTTAACTTGAAATTTTCTACTAAAGTCGGTCACAATTCC